TGGTTCCGAAGAATGTCAGAAATGTATGACCTTGTCAGTTTCCCTCTTCTCTGGACTCTCCGCTTTCCAAAGATCCAGGACGGAGGAGAGTGCTCTGGAGTTGGCTTGATCAACATGAAAATGAAGAAGAAAGAAGATGTATTTTTCGAGGTAGGGCGTGGAAACACATAATCACTCTTGAATGAAAATTGAAAAGAGTCTTTCTTTCTTTTGCAATCTTCCTTTGATCAGAATTTATCTCATACGCAGTCCAAGAAGACGAGCTTGATGGGTCGGAAGCCCCCGAGGGAGCCATCATGTTACCCACTTCGGGATCCAAGAGCGAAAAGATGACAGCAAACATGAGGCCTCCGGTACACCACCCGAGCCTCTTGAATAGGAAGTGGAAAGATCTGCCCAGTAGCATGGATTTTATCTTGAGCCATAGGAGATGAAAAGAAATGCCAAGTACTAAACCAGAATAGACTAGGGCTCATAATCAAAGTCAGAACATTACTGTATAGATCGCAAAATGAGACTGTTGGAGACTGATCTGTCGACCACTTTTCCCTATCCTCTTCCTATTGTGTGAGCTGCGGATCCGCCCGCTTTAAGAGCAGCAGAACAAAGCACGCACTCGCAAATAGAAGCGGCGAATCGAACACTCGCAAAACGTGAAAAGCACTCTCTCACTCAAAGCACTCGCACGCAAGTCAAAGCACTCTATCACTCAAAGCACTCGCACTATAAGGCAAGAGAGCTTTGCACAAAGCGCTCGCAAGTCAAAGCACTCTATCGCGATGCTTTGCATTAAGTTCAAGCGCTCGCAAGTCAAAGCACTCGCACGCGATGCTTTGCATTAAGTTCAAGCGCTCGCAAGTCAAAGCACTCGCAATATACGCGATGCATTAAGTTCAAGCGCTCGCAAGTCAAAGCACTCGCACGCGATGCTTTGCATTAAGTGAAAGCGCTCGCAAGTCAAAGCACTCGCACGCGATGCTTTGCATTAAGTTCAAGCGCTCGCAAGAGTGCTCGCGACGTTTCACTTTGCTCGCGACCCTTCTCATCAAGTTGAATGATTCTTCTTCTTTTCTTCCATGATATCCGACGCCCGTGAAACTCTTGAATTTCATTGGAGTTCTTCCTGTCTTAGGAAGCAAATAGCATTTCCTATTGATTTGTCCCCAGTCCCGGCTAGGATAGGCTATACATGTGTAGGCGTCGTAGCAGTTGTAGGCTCAGAGTCTACAAAAGACGCTCCAATCTCTTCGTCAGCAGTTACAGCTTGCGTAGCTCCAGTTGTAGGCGTCGTAGCAGGAGTGCGCGCTAGCGCACTTCCTCTGCGCCGGAGATAGCTAGCGCGCACTGTAGAAAGAAGGCTACACTTGCAACAATGGCGACACTCGCTGCTTGGATTGGACCTATGCCTTCTTCTATTCTATCTATTATCCGTCGCTACGCTGTTCCCAAGGACTAGCAGAATCGAAATAGCGAAATTCTTGGGTCATCTCAATTGGTTCAGAAACCACACGTTTCTCTGGATCATCATAGCGTACTTCCACATATCCACTCAGAGGAAGGTCTTTTCGTAATGGATGACCCTCGAAACCATGATCTGTTGATATACGGCGTAGATCCGGATGATTGATGGGAGAAACACCGGACATATCAAAGACTTCTCGCTCCCACCGGCCAGCTGCTGGAAATAGACTGACTACCGGAGATATTCGTGTTACTTCGTCTACACTGGTTTGTACACGAATGCGTGAGTTATACCGAGTACTCAGTAAATGATGGACCACTGAAAATCTGCGTTTTCGAGAGGGATGATCAACTCCGCAAATATCGATCGAAACTTGAACCCGTGTATAGGTATTCAATCTCAGAAAGCACAACAATGGAAATGGGTAGTCCGTATTGGTATCTGATCTATTCCCATGTTCCGATCTTTCCATTTTTTGTACCCATTTCTTGGGGGAAGTTTCCCAAATATATTTGAACAATGGGTTATCCATAAAAGAGATAGATAAAGAAAGCTGTTCCCTGAAAAAAGACTTGTCGGAAGGAGCCGGTTGGCTTGGTCCGACCAAGAAAGGCATGGGAGTGGAGTTCCGAGGCTCCAGAATCGGGATGGGTCTTGCGTTCCAGAGAGAGATAGGAAAAGACACTCTCGGACCACGCGAAACCCTTCTTTTTGTTCGTTTCGTTCTTTATCTATGACAAAAGAACAGATCTTTCCTTTTTTGTATCACTTCACTCCTACAATCACTTCTTCCTTGATGGGAAGTACTGATTTGAGGTTCCGCTCGCTTTCTTCTTTCCCGCCCTTAGTCCAATGAATGAGCATTTTCCCTTTTTTGCTTTATTGACGGACGCAATTGACACGAGACTTGGGACTGAACTTAATAAGTGTCTTATCGGGGATCGTCATAAGGAGTTCAGTGTTGAGTTGATATAATTTGAAGAAGCGAAGTGGCAGGGCCAAGAAAATCCGTCTTTTTCACGTTTTCACGTTTCTAGGATTACACAAAGGGATTAGCAAAGAAAAGTGCTAATGCCACGACCAGCCCGTAAATTGTTAAAGCTTCCATAAAAGCCAGACTAAGCAATAAAGTACCTCGTATTTGACCCTCTGCTTCTGGTTGTCTAGCAATACCTTCTACGGCTTGGCCCGCAGCAGTACCTTGACCGACGGAGGGTCCAATAGAAGCAAGTCCTACGGCCAATCCAGCAGCAATAACGGAAGCAGCAGAAAGGCGGCATGGATCACAACACAAAATGCATCAATGGTTAATGATATAAGAAAAGAAACCAATGAATGAATATGAAATAAGATAGATGGGTAGTCCATATATATTCATATCTACTATCACATATACATGTTATTTATATCATTAATGTTATATATTGATCTTATATCTTAATTAGTTACATTACTTATTATTTCATATTCCATCACTAAGATCCATACAACTAAACTAAGAACTCCGAACCCAATTTGAGTTAAGAAGTGATGATATTTGATATTACTGAATCATCAGAATGAAATATCTCGTTTTTATTCACTATCCAAGTCTTTGAAAATCCATATTAGTTCTTTTGGGGAATGAAATAAGATAGATGGGTAGTCCATATATATTCATATCTACTATCACATATATGTTCCGAACCCATTCTTGCAATTCCTCCCTCCTTCATCTTCTCTATATGCATGAATAGGCTTAACTGAATATGAAATCCACATATACAGTCACAGACGAAAAAGGGAAGAGCTTATCCGGGCTAACAGGAATTTGCCTATTATTTGATAAACTGATAGTTCGATATAGAAAGTACATCCATATCAATTTTCATCTATATCTATATAATAGAAAGTCGATGGGGAATGAAATAAGATAGATGGGTAGTCCATATATATTCATATCTACTATCACATATACATGTTTTCTTCCATAATGTCAACCATCGCCATCTTATTGATATTGAATCGGATCGGACCCTGGAATCATTCTTCTAAGCATACACCGGAGTTCACATATAATATGTAGCTACGGCTATGTAGCTCGGCCCACCTAACCTACTTCATTTAGTTTGAATCTGATTCGTTCACTCTTTCTTGTCTTTGTCATTATCTCACATGGATACAAACGAAGAGATTCATCAAAGCGAATCATCCCATATCTTCATTGGATTGATTGATCCAATTCCTCTTAATGAAAATGAAGGTCAATTGTTGAATAGAATGGAATGAAATAGCAACGGTGGAGCAGAACATAGTTCTTGTTGTTTCGTCGCGCGTCCCAAACGGATAACAATTCTTTCTTATCTTATGAATCGTCGTAATTGACTGGGCAAATAAAGGCGATGTATGACATGAATAGGACAAAAGGGGGGATCTTAGGCTAAATTGGGAATCTCCCCCCTTTTTTGACAATTCCGTAGTGTATCAGATAAGAAAGATTAATATTGTACATATATATCTTCCTGTTTTGTTCCTACTCTATATCATACATATCATCAATATCTTATATATTTCTATATCAATCATTTCCTCAAGCGGGTATCTTGACCATGAATTAATTATTTTATTGGAATAAGATGAATGATGAAGAATTGATCGAAAAAGCGAATGATCTATTCATATATCAACCTATGGATCCTTCATATAGAAAGAGATCTCTTTTTTCATGACTATAAGCTTGATTCTTTCTTATTTGTACTCAATGATGACCTTCCATGGATGAACCTATATAAGCCGCGGCTAAGGTTGAAAAAATGAGAGCTTGAATACCGCTTGTGAATAATCCGAGGAACATCACAGGTATAGGAATCACTAAAGGTACTAAAGAAACAAGAACAACAACTACTAATGAATCGGCCAATATATTCCCGATCGAAAACAAAGTGATAAAGGTTTTGTTCAATCTTCTAAGATTGGTCAAAGTCTTGGAGTTGGTTGAATATATTTACCGAAATAACCCAATCCCTTTTTAGTAAGGCCTGCATAGAAATATGCCACTGACGTGGGTCAAGCTAAAGCAACAGTAGTATTTATATCATTCGTGGGTGCTGCTAACTCCCCATGAGGTAACTTGATGATTCTCCAAGGTCAAAGAGCACCTGACCAGTCAATATGGTCAAAAAGAAATAGGAACTGAGTTCCAATAAATCTCCAATTTGAGTTTTGCTCACGTCTCGAATGAATGAAAGAACATATTCGATCAAATTCTGACCGTCGGGATAGTTTGTGGATTCCGAACGGCTATAGCGGCTGAACCTAATAAGATAGCAATTACGACCCAGGAAGTTAGAAGTACTTGGGCATGCACTTGGAAACCCCCTATTTGCCAATAGAAATGTTGGCCTACTTCCACGCCGGATATCTCGTATAACCCCTTTAGTGTGTTGATGGAACATGGTAGAACATTCATATTACCCTCTGACAGAAATGGAACTGAAGATCTTCATTGGATTGATTGATCCAATTCCTCTTAATGAAAATGAAGGTCAATTGTTGAATTTTCTTCAACCATTTGCACTCTCCTACCTAATTGAACTTAACCATATATTGAAATTGAAGATATTGATTAACAATATATGGCAATGATTAATCACGACCCAAATCTCCTTTTGAACATGAAGGAATAGTAAGAATAACCGATTCAATGAATCTCTGGGTTTCCCGAAGCGAAGTAATTGACTTATCTTATTATTAATCAACGACTGATTATATATTGATGATATGTATGATATAGAGTAGGAACAAAACAGGAAGATATATATGTACAATATTAGTCCCTGACAAATTGCGGATACGTCTTTGTTAAGAAGAAAGAGGATGGAAGCTATAGCGTCATCGTTGGCTGGAATCTCCATATCTGCGAGATCTGGATCACAATTTGTATCGATTAAACAAATAGTTGGAATACCCAAAGTGACGCATTCTCGAAGGGCCGTATATTCTTCTTGCTGATCAATGATGATTACAATATCGGGTAACCCCGTCATATATTTGATACCGCCCAGATATGCTTGAAAGTGAGATAATTGTCTCTTCAATATTGCTGCATCCCGTTTCGGGAGACGACGGAATTGCCCCATCTCGGCTCTCACTCTCAAGTCCCTGAACTTCTTCAGCCTCGTTTCCGTAGTGGACCAATTCGTTGACATACCACCGAGCCATTTTTGATTGACATAATGACACCGAGCCCTTATTGCAGCTGATGCTACCGAATCTGCTGCCTTATCTTTCGTACCAACTATTAATCAGTGTTTTCCTCTACTTGCTGCGTTGCGTCAAAAACGAAAGAACAGGCTTCTGATAAAAAACGAGCAGTTCTCGTAAGATTTGTAATATGAATACCTTTACGCTTTGCAGAGATGTAAGGTGCCATTGACGGATTCCATTTCCTAGTACCCCCCGCTATGACCAAAATTCATCCATCATCTCTGAAAAATTGATGTTCCTCTCAAATTCTTGTCACCCAATTGTTCCAATGGAACCTTCTACCGGGGGTTAACCGTTGATACACGGTCCAAGCTTCATTATTAATTCCTTGACCCTTGGTTTCGTATTATGGAAATTGGCTTTGGGATGCAAGATATTCTCTTTATTAACAAATGAATTAACATTAACAAATGACCATTATCTTAGACCATTATCTTAGCTTAGCTAATAATGAATCCGCTCTTATGAACGATTGGATTAGATCCCATAGCATAGAATGGTTGTTCTGATGTATTATGGAAATTGGCTTTGGGATGCAAGAAGAAATTCTCTGTGGATTTCCCCCCCGCTCTAGAACAGAACTCCAATTCTGCTTTTGTATTTCCAAAGGAATGTTGTTGTATTCCCTTGAACGGTGAACGAATCGTTTGTTTGAATCCGGTACCAACGGATCCCCCCCAGAACAACATTCTCTTTCAGACCTTGAATCAATACGACCCCGGATTGCTCAAACTCGAGCGGTTTCCTTTTCACTCAAATTGGGTTCGGAGTTCTTAGTTTAGTTGTATGGATCTTAAGTGAGAAGCTTCAGATATGAAAGAGTATGAAGAGATGCTCTCGTTATTCCCAACCCAATAAGACGGCTCGGTAACAACCTCTTCCAAAGCACGACCTGCTCGTTCTGCTCGCAACAATCCGATTAGTTCCCCGGGTGAAAAAACATTAGACATTCCATCCAACCAACACTTTTGATGTTATTTGTCGTACAATAATAAGTACGTTAAGGTTACGAAGTCACTTAGCCGAACTATGAAAAAAATATGCTTATTATGATATGAATCTGTACCCCCAAACCTTTTGGATCTTATTAACCAAAGAAATACGAGCGCTATGGTGAGTTCAGCACCAATCAGGAATCCCCAAGGAATTCCAAGAATGCCTGTTATATGTTCGTTCCAACCTTCAACCCTTTTTTCGAGGTTCATCGATATTGAAGAAATCGAACGAACTTCTAACACTTGTTCAACCTTTGGAAGGCCATGAGTTATATCACCAGATCTCTATTTTGCATATATAAATGTCACTTTCTTTATGAAGAAAACGGGAGAATCCATGCAGTCATCTATTCGGTTCCAAATTCGTCAAATCTTTCTCCATAAGAACCATGAACGGTTGCTCCTCGGGTCGCCAAATAGGGTTTAGCTGATCTTATTATGAAAGAGTCAAGATAAACCATTATCACTTTACCAGATTTGATGCGTGTTCCGTGTTTGGATAGACATACATTTTCACAAAGAAACTGTCCGAGGCTAGTGGTTGTGGATGTTTTTTTGAACCGAATAGATGATGTCACTGCATGGATTCTCCCGTTTTCATAAAGAAGATTGAAGTAGTTGGAAAGTCAGTTTTGGATTATTATTATCCAGTATGAAATATTGATTTAACAAGATCTCATTATGAGTTATTGAATGATAAGATGGGGCAAAATGATGAATTTGAGGTACTATACCTCAGAATTGGAATTAAGGGACCTCTTTTTCTTTAATTTATTCTTTGGTCACATTGTGATATTTCGAAACATTGATGCGAGAACAATTAGATGATGAAAAAACTATAAGAGATTGGCCTTCTTTATTTCTATTAAGAAATGTACGAACGGTTCCTTGATGTTGACTAAGTTCTTTCATTTTCACCTTGGAAGACGTATCCGCAATTTGTCAGGGACTAATATTGTACATATATATCTTCCTCCTGATTGGTATTGGCGCAATATGACCCAGTATCAGGAATCACTGAACCTGACCTATCATTCCTCTTTCCGGTATACAAAATAGGAGAACCAAAGAAATTCTTATGAAAGATCGATTTGCCCTTACTTCAGCAGAAGAAGCCTGAACCTTTTCTATAGAACCTTTTTGGTCTTGGTCCCAATTCAATACTAAACAAGTACGAACCAATTTCATACTTGTATGGGAAATTCCTCGAATTGGTTTGCCATCCCCATAAAGGATATAATTGACAACTTGGAGTCGCAAATTCTCCTTTTCCTGTAACATATCCCCAGGGAAAAGCGTTACTAGATTGATCCCATCAGCTATTTCATATGTCACTACGGGTCGTACTGAAACAAAAGATTTGTTCTTGATAGGTGTGATCCGTTGGACATAGACAAAATTTAGCCCTTCCCCCTTATCCATTTTTTTCATTACTCTTGCTCCTGGTGGTATCAAGATGCCAATGTGTCGGGATATCTTATCTGTTTCTCCAGGAAAATGGATACCTCCAGATTGATCCCATCAGCTATTTCATATGTCACTACGGGTCGTACTGAACTGAAACAAAAGAGTTCAATCTCTTTTTTCTTTTTTTCTATTCGGACCAAAGCCCAAACGGAAGGGTCGGGAGCAAAGCTCAACAGAAGGGTCGCGAGCAAAGCTCAACGGAAGGGTCGCGAGCAAAGTGAAACGTCGCGAGCACTCTTGCGAGCGCTTTGTGCAAAGCATCGCGTATATTGCGAGTGCTTTGACTTGCGAGCGCTTTGTGCAAAGCATCGCGTATATTGCGAGTGCTTTGACTTGCGTGCGAGTGCTTTGAGTGTGCGAGTGCTTTGACTTGCGTGCGAGTGCTTTGACTTGCGTGCGAGTGCTTTTCACGCTTTGCGAGTGCGTGCTTTGTGCAAAGCACTCTTTGCGAGTGCTTTGTGGGCTTTGCTCGTGACACGCCATTGAAAGTTGCGAGTGCTTTGTGGGCTCATCAATTGACGTCAAGATCTCTCGCTTGAAGCTCTTTCCTCTTTCTGGTAGTCAAATGAGGGTTTAAGGAAAGCAAGGTCATCCTGTAGAGGGCTTTATCGGAGTGGTTTTTTCGCAGCAGATGAACTCCTCTCTCGAGACGAGTGAGGCCCCTCTTTTGCTCTTGATACGAGTCATGCTCCCGCTTCCTCTCCAGATGATGGTCGACCTACACTTCTTGCTTTCGAGCTTCCGACTTCTTTGCTCAAACCTACAGAGGAGCCACTAACGCACTCCGAAATATAGGCCTCTTCTCGCTTTCCCGCTGGGTGGACTATTCTCGATAAAAGCTGTGGTTGAACTAGACATAACTTGACCACCCGGAAGAATACCACCCACAACCGATAGTACCACTCGGAACCGAAAGCACACCTGGGACGAGAACACTAGCCGAAAGAACCACTCAAGAGAGAGACTAGTCGAGAACACAACTCAAAAACGCCATCCGTCAAGAACCACTCGACATTCATAGGGGGCATTGAGATACCACTACCCGCGAAAGACTATCTCTCCGAGGCAGCTTACAGCCCGGGTCCAGTACCTATGTTTGGCTGAGACTGACTCCTCAGGTGCGCTTACAGTCTGATAGACGATGACTCCTTTACCGGCCCGAGGCTGTGTTAATCCTTCGGACCAGACCAGAAAGTAGCAACCTGTTATCCCTCCGAGTCACCATCCTGGCTTATTACAGATATTAGCTTCCAGTATTCCCGGTTGCCAATTCCAACTGCGGAGACCTATTTTTGCCTTCCAAATCAGACCATACTGAAATTCCAGAACTCCTGTCAGTCTTCAGCCTTGGACTTCCAATGGTTGGTGACCACAGGAGCCGAAAAGAGTTCCTCGAATGAAGGATCATAAGCAACTAACATAGAGTTATACCACTGAAGGTTCTTCAACCAAGACTCCATCCAGTTCCTACTTGAAAGAATCTCGATCTCTCCATCAAAGTGGAAATCCGCAGGATTGGGGCTATAGTGCTGACTGAAAATGCAGAAGACAAGGAAGCCTTTTCAGTATGGACCACAGGGATAACCCCTGCAGAGCCAAAACTCTAGTAGAGAACTTTGACCACTATGTTTTTTCTCTGACATCACCCTCAACCGCTCCCATCTACGGGATGGTCTAGAAGCTAAAGAGAAAAAAGTCCTATAACCCACCAATACGAGCCAATGTCGAAAATCTTCGAACATTGTACTTTTCTTGAATAGCCATCAGGCCAAAAGGACTAAGGAGAAGAGTTTGAAGAGAAACAGGAGAAAGATCTCGCAGTCCTCCATCAACATTGACCACTCACTGAACTAAATTGACGATCACAGAAGGTCAAAGCACTCGCACGCAAGTCAAAGCACTCTATCGCGATGCTTTGCATTAAGTGAAAGCGCTCGCAAGAGTGCTCGCGACGCTTTGCTCGTTTAGCTTTGCTCGCGACGTTTCACTTTGCTCGCGACGTTGAGCTTTGCTCGCGACCCTCCCGACCCTTCGAAAAGTTGGAAGGTTGCCACAAAAGAAATAGCAGGAAGCAGTATCAGTATCAATAGCAGTAGCAATAGGAGAAAGAAAGGTGTCAGGGGCAATGTGTATCCTCGGAATTCCTGCAGACCTTTGTTGAACAGCACCCAGACGATGATGCAGGCATGCAAATTATGGCACTGGCGATCTATGGGTTAGTACTCTTCCCCAAAGCCTTGGGTTATGTGGATGTTAGATAGAGTGGTGGATCTTTTCAGTCAAGTCATGCATGGAACCACCCCTGTATCAGCAATACTGGCAGAGACGTTCACGTTCCGGTCTGGTCTCATAAAGATGGCATCGTAAAAAACGGAAGACTGACTATCATCGCGCTTGAAGGGGACCTTCTTCACTTCATTCCAGTTCAAGCGAGGAATCAAAAACCTTAGCATCAAAGAGAGGAACTAGCAGACCAGGATAGGCAACTAAAGAAAGAGCAAACTAACTAAGCTGATGCCTCTGAGAGATTATAGGACCGAGAAGCTTGACTTACACAGAATTGTTGAAGAGCACAGCAGAGAGCTCGATCAATTGCCGGAGATTACGGTCAGAAAGAGAACTATAAAGAAGTAAACAGATTCGTCTTACCAGGCTAACAAGGCAAGAGCAGGAAAGAGGAAAGAATCGGTTGATAGCCTTGACCGGGATATGGGAACTAAGCAAGGGATGCGTCACTCAACAAAAAAAGAATGCCATGCCAAAATTGGTGAGTGAATAGCTAGCTATTAGTTCTTAGTGGATTGACTGCTGTTATTGTTCTTGACGAAGCTCCCGGTGTCAGATGCAGATGAAAGAAAGAAGAATGAGCTCCTGTCGTCGCAATTGAAGACTTAATGCAAAGAAGCATCGCGTATATTGCGAGTGCTTTGACTTGCGAGCGCTTTAAGCTAGTCTTTTAGCCACAGACGCTCTTGAGTCAATATCAGCTCAACCTGTTTCCGGTCTTGTTTGCGTAGTAAATGGTTTTGGCGGAATACGGTGTTTGAGAGTAAGCTGCTATTCACAAATCAGGTCTGTCTGTAAGCCTTCCTTATGCTACTTCAGTGTCTCAAGCTGCTCAGTACTCCCCTTCCTTCAATCTTTCCTGGCTTGCTTTAGTCGGTGACTCTATGCCCTCTGCTTCGACTGAAAATGTGAGAGTAGAATCAGCTCTAACCGTAGCAGCTCTTATCCTATCTGCTTTTGGTATTATAACTAACCGGTGGTGGAGGAAGAGAAGTTTTTGCTTGGCTTCCTACTGAGGGTCTTTCACCTTCAAGTTCTTGCTAAGGTAATTGACTACTAAGATGGACCGCTTTCGCTTCCCAGCTTGCTTGACCTTCAGGAAAGGAAGTTCAGTCAGACTAAAGGAAGTCGGCTACTCAAACTCTTGAACAAGCGTGGCATCTCCTCGAGTTGCGAAAGAGGCTGCAGGTTCTATTGCTTATCTTCCTTATGCTACTTCAGTGTCTCAAGCTGCTCAGTACTCCCCTTCCTTAAAGACTTCTGGAGGTGAGAAAGACGTACCGATTTCAAAGTCAAAGTACCCGAAGCCTTTTTTCTTTGTCGGATCTTTCTTCTAAGAAGTTGGTGAGTCACCTTATTGTTTGTTCCAAGCTCGGCTAGCAGTAGCCCGGAAAGCGAAGCCTTCAGTTCTTGCTCTTCCACTGGTGGCGGGATTGCACATCCCCCCGACCTTGGGAGAACAGGGAAGTCTGTGTGGGTGGGAAGGCTTGCTATTGGCATATTAGAAAAGACTCTCTCTATGTGAATCGTTGGTTTGACCGACGAACGGAGTGGGAAAATATGTTCAATGAAGCTTGAGCCAATCAAACGACAGGCTTTTCAAAATGAGTCGAATTGAGAATTTCTGTAAAGGTGTCAAGAGCGAGCGTTTGGAAGGTAGCTAGTGGAAGGTAGGAGGGAAAGGCGGAATCTATCTGCGGCCCGACTATAGCGAAAGCATTCCAACTCTTCTTTCTTTTATAAGCACTTTTTTGGCAGTCATACACAATTGCAAGGTGTACATTATTCGAACTGCTATGGGCCTGGGAAAGGTGGGCCTTTTGATGCCCCCGGGAACAAGAGCCATTGTCATTTCGGATCGTGCGAGGAAGGGACTAACGAGAGAGCACAAGCCATCGAGCAGAATAGGGGTTCGCCCATTCGACTTTCTGGGATTCCCATTACAACCATTCTACGGACACTCGACGGAGTTGGAGAGGAAAGCGAGAATGACAACCCTCCTTCCAATCCTTTCTCCAACCATTCGCAGATGTCCATTGATTAGCATGTGGTTTGTTTGGACATTCCATCGAGTCTTTCGTCATTCCAATGAAATGGGTGCTCTCACAAAGGGACGAATTGCGGGTTACCCTTTCTTTGAACCTTGTCAATGATCGAACTTACAGATATGAACTGAGTGCCATTTGATGAGTCACTGAGAACAAGGGAGAGGGATATGGAAAGGATGAAGTAATGAAAGAGGAAGTCATTGCTAGTAGTAACGACTTGTCACGATCCATTGGTTCATATAGAATCCATGTCCTAGGTGTATCAAGAAACATTCTTTTCGCTAAGCGTATATAATAAAATAGAGTGAAAGGGTCCACCCCGCTACAAAGGAAAAAAAAACGAAACCAAGGGGGTACTAACTAACTGCTGAGTCCTCTCCGAACCGCAGGAGATAGTTGCCCATCATACGGCTCACCAACTTCACTTGCCTCTCTGGGGGGCTCGCTCCGGGCAGGTTCGGATCACTAAAATACAATACACGGCTCGTAGAAGGGGTTAGAAGCGGATAAAGATCTCTCGATACATCCGAGGAGAGAGGCGGCGCGGTTCGGGTCTGGATGGAAGAGATCGAACACGGGAATAAGAAGCAAACAAAGCAAGCTCGCCTTCCTTTTTTCTCATTTCGATAGAGGGGAATGGATAAAGTGGACAAAACAGACTCACATTTCCCAGTCGAACCTTTTTCGTCTCGACGACGAGGAAAAGACTTTAAAACGCTCCTAACCCCATCATCTTTTCGCTAAGGAAAGAAGGGCTCTTTTTCTTTGGGCGGGGTGTGTGTGCCGGGGGGTCGTTATCCCGTGACGGCGCCGCCCTAGCCCTGCGTGCGAATGACACATAAGGTTGTATCCTATAGTGGGTTAACTATGTTCATATATACCACACGCAGGTTCCGAAGTCACGCGCGACCGAACGTATGTGGGCTGGGTCGGAACTCACGCTCGTTAAGATCTACTATATTGTATGGAATGGATGGTGATAATATAGAAAGACCGGCAAAAGAGAGTCCTCCAGCACCATCCGGTACCGAGGGCAGGACATAGAATGAATCAAAGGAGGCTCCTTTCGTCGCTACTTTCATTCCTTCGGTAACCTTTGGAAAAGTGACGGTTTGGTTGACTTTTGACTATCTGTTTTTTTTGATAGAAGGGGAGGGGGCAGTTCGCCTTTGGAAACTCCTTTGTCGTTGACTCAAAAAAAGAAAAAAGAAAAGAAAAGCCACCGTCACGACTGGAAGGAAGGAGTGAGGCTGACTTCATCCAAGTCAGCGAAACTCGGAGTGAGGCTGACTCCATCCATATTACTCCATACATAAGGTACTCTTTCTGGAGTGTGGGGCTTGCGGTTCATAAGACCAATGTTAAACTACACCAAAGGCTTTAAGGGCCACTATAGAAGAGAAGCTAGAAGTGGGCAGTGAGAAAAGCACTCGCAACGTCGAAATTGCTTAAGGGAACGTCACGTCACGTCAATTGATGGAAGGGTCGCGAGCAAAGTGAAACGTCGCGAGCAAAGCTCAACGTCGCGAGCAAAGCTCTCAAGCGAGCGCTTGAACTTAATGCAAAGCATCGCGTGCTGACTTGCGAGCGCTTAATGCAAAGCATCGCGATAGAGTGCTTTGACTTGCGAGCGCTTGAACTTAATGCAAAGCCTCGCGTATATTGCGAGTGCTTTGACTTGCGAGCGTTTCACTTTGTGCAAAGCTCTCTTGCCTTATAGTGCGAGTGCTTTGAGTGTGCGAGTGCTTTGACTTGCGATAGAGTGCTTTTCACGCTTTGCGAGTGCGTGCTTTGTGCAAAGCCAAAGCTTTGCGAGTGTGCTTTGCCCTCACGCAAAGCTTTGCGAGTGCTTTGACGTCGAAGCGACAGCGAGTGCCATAGAGAAAAGAGCGACAGCGAGAAGTGCGGAACGTCATCATCCGATGAGTGGAAAGAAACCGCGAGACGGAATCCGATGAAGAACGAGCTAGGGGGTGGAGCAAGGGTGAACTCTATCAGCTATCCGTGCGGTTCACTTAATGGTGCTCGCCGGCCCGCCCCTCATTAGAAGTGTGAATAAGTAGGCTTGCGTGCGTTATACTATAAGTAGGCGGCTATAGCTAACATAGAGTCATTTTGAGGCCGGCCGAAAGCTTGGTAAGCAAGCTACCTTCTCTTCCATCTTTGCCCCGCTTCCATGTGGGCAGAGACTCCTGTAGAGAATGAAGAGGGGCAAGGGATCTTCCTCTCAACAGTGCTTCTCGAGGCTCAACCCCCCCCAGAATAAGTCAGGCCCCGTTAGCCTGGGCGGAGATGGGGATAAGGGGAATAAGGATGGAAGCCCCCCTCCCCTTAGCTCTACCAGACACTGGACAGGGGTTAGCTCTGTCAATGTGTAGAGCCAAGTGTAGTGTGGTGTAGTAGTAGGCACTTCTAGGCCCCTTCCCGGCTACTGGATCACTCCAGTGCTTCGGGTACTACGGACCCTCTGCCATCCATTTCCGCAGAGCCGTTTCATGAGCGGGGAGGGGGGCGCTAAGCGCAGTTCTTTGAATCAAACGTTTGATTATACAAAGTGAGTGAATGAAAAGATATCCAAATCCAAGATGGATGGATCTATCTTTCTATTCATATATCAACCTATGGATCCTTCATATAGAAAGAGATCTCTTTTTTCATGACTTCTTTCTTTCATCTTTCCGCTATAGGAGCAAGAAGCCCAAAATCCTTGATTGGCCAGGAAACACTGCGCAGCTTGGGGCCCAGGAAGCGAAGGGAATGAGCTCGGTTCTCCTCCACACTTTCTTTTCTCTGCGCCCGTTTCGCATGCGCTTCGCGCGCCATTGGCGCTTTGCTCTCCTCTTATTCTTCATTGGACGGTTCGGATGGACTTCGCCGTTCTTTCCCAACTCAAATAGAAAGGGCTGTATCACATCGAGATGTCGATTCGTTTTCCGCCCCCAATGGGATGGGGAATTTGTAACCTCTGTCCCTTCATCTTTCTGAAAAGAGGCCTGTGGAGTCGACATTCCGAAGGCGTAACTTGACAGGCTCGCGTCGTTCCAACAACCGGCGGGGAGCACCTCAGTATACGATCGCGCGCAGTAACTGGGAGTCCTATTACACCTAAGGCCAACTTCGATTCACCAAACCCAGGTTCATCTCGTGTAGTGATTGTGGACTCGTACAAGCTCGTACAAGGTAGACGGTTGATGGATACCCCGACCCTTTCTTTCGTAGCATGCATTCCCATTCGTGTCGCAACGGCTTCGGTAAGCTACGTGTCCGGTGCACGGAGAACTGCCTTCGGTCCCCCACACTGACTGACTCATGGCAACCTTCCGGCCGCCCAACGACCTATAACGCTAGTCACTACTCCCACTGGGGCTAGGAAGTAAGCCCCACAACCCAAAGCGGCGAAGAACAAATAGAATTTGCTACAAAAGCCGGCTAACGGGGGTATTCCTGCGTATGAGAACATAGTAATGGAGAAGGTAATAGCCAAAATAGGATGAGTTTTGGCTAGAGCGCCAAAATCCGCTATATATTTGACACGGGTTTGCCGTAATGCTGGAACTATTGCGAATGCATCTATCGTCATTGATGCATAAATAAAGATACCAATTAGTAGTGATTGAATTCCTTCAATGGTTCCACATGATAAACCAGTACGAATATAACCTACATGTCCAATCGAACTATGAGCAAGAGGTCTTTTGACTTTCGTTTGGGCCATGGCGGCCAGTGCTCCTAAGATCATAGAAGCAATGCTGCAGAAAAAGAGGATTTGTTGCAATGTAGCTCCATAGGAACCATAAATAGAAAGACGTGACATATTTGCAGAAATAGATATTTTAGGCGCAATAGAAAGGAATGCTGTAACCGGGGTGGGTGAACCCTCATAGATATCAGGTGCCCACATATATAGAGTCAAAATAGATATGGAGTCCGAAGGGGAGGGGGGGTTTCTTCGGGGCTCGAGAGATGGAAGAGATAGGGCCCAAAAGTGGTTAATTCGCCGCGGGGGAATGAAAACGAAAGGGAACGATTCATTCTCTACGAGAAAAGTGCTCTCTGAACCGAACGTGAAAGTTGTTTTCCATCAGACGGCTGCTCCCTCCACTCTACTCTCGACTCGGATTATATATCCAAAAGGTCCGCTCTCGGCCATTCCACACGCTGCCTAGCTGCGGCGTGGTTATCAGAAGTGGATTCTTTTTGAGTAGATGCCGAACCTGCTGCTCCGTGGGCGGGCGCAGCAGCTACATGGACCCCTTCCTTTCCGTTGTTGCCAGCGCTTTCCCGGGCCGAGCCGGAATTCTGCTTTCTTAGAAATGGCAAAAGGCCGAAGGCTGCTATCCGGCCAGCGGGCGGAACGAGGAGAGGGCCCGGCTATCATACCACCGCACCGCGGTCGAACGTGTTATCTTCGCCCTTCAGATAACACGCACCGTAGGCCATCCTCGGCCTTCTTCGTTTTCGATGACAAAATCTCGATCTCCGCCTTCCCCCGCCCCTCCCCTCGTCGAGCCTTTCCTTTATTGGGGGAAGCATTCCCTTATCTGAACCTGGTGGGCATTCTTTCGCGGGTTTGGTTGGAACATAGGCTCAAAGATTGGAAGGTCTATGGGTTAGGCGGGCACTGACTTCGCCTAGAGAATGAAACCAGACAGCTACGCCATGCGAAAAAGACTCGCCTCTGGGAAGCTGCAGGGATGACAAAAGGGAGGGCGCTTTCCTGTGTTGCACTGAAGAAAGAGGACCTGGAGAGGAGCGTCTTCTCTTCTTGGAGGTTTCTTCCTCCCGCGCCCGCCGCCGCCCGGGCCGCGTTAGAGGGGATTGATTTTTCGCAAAGCGGTCAAAGAAAGAGGGCAGCATTTTCTTCTCTTCGCGAGAACTTCTGGATCGGAGAAGCATTCGGAACGGGCGGAGCGTTCATTCTCCATTTCGTTGGCGGAAACGATCCAATCCATTCGGGGCTTCGGCCAAAAACGAACATCTTTTTCTTCATTTCATAGCATAGAAAAGAAAGAAGAAATGGATAGATAGACAATAGAAAGATGCACGAAAGAGAAAAAAAGAGACATAAGGGACAAGACTGACTCACTGTTAGCTGGGAGGAAGAGAAAATGCACTTTCAACTGCACCTTTCGTCTATCGATGAACAGCGGATTGACTCTGTTGGCATTGCTTTGTTTTTCTCTCCTTTCATTACAATAGATCTCAAATTCTATAGAGATCCCCAGAACACTCATTCCTTTCTATTGATAGAAAGATGTCAAATACCGTTGGGATTTATAGGAAGAAAGAAGATCCACGCAGCTTACCACAAGCAGCACCCCACCCCATACGAAACGACGGGGGGGGCTGTTCGCCCTTTGAATCAAAGTCGTAGGGGTAGCTTTGAGAATGATTTGGAAACCAATATTAATAGAAAGATATAGAAAAGGCTAAGGGCTTCTATTCTCTTCACTTACATTCTTTTGTTTTGTCAATCAATGCCCTCCTTCCTTCGCCAATTCATTAGTCACCTCTTTTGTTTATGTAGCTTCGCTTTCGACGCAACCAACGTCATGAGCACTGAAAAGCGAGTGCTTGATTTTGTGCTTTGCCCAGTTATTCGTCGGGAGCAAAGCTCAACAGAAGGGAGCAAAGCTCAACGTCGCGAGCAAAGTGAAACGGAAGGGTCGCGAGCAAAGTGAAACGTCGCGAGCAAAGCTAAACGAGCAAAGCGTCGCGAGCACTCTTGCGAGCGCTTTGTGCAAAGCATCGCGATAGAGTGCTTTGACTTGCGTGCGAGTGCTTTTTCCTTTCAAGTCCTTTCAAGTTGCGAGTTCCCTAACGCAATGAAAAGTTGCGAGTGCTTTGATCAACATGTCACACAAAAAAAGCCTTGACTATGAGTTGTAGGCTACACTCGCTGCTAGGCGGAGCGCACCTTTGGTACTTCCGTAGGGCGAGCTGTTTGATAGTGAGTGACTTCTTAGGGTAGGGCGACTAAAGGAAAGGCTACTTCCATGACGGAGAGAGCCGGAAACACGAGAGGTCGCCCTTTGGAAGCGTTCGCCGGTAACCAAACCGTCACTTTTCCTTTGTTGATCATGGTAGCTGCGGTCAAATAGGCACGCGTATCAACGTCTAAGCCCACTGTCAACCCGCAGCCTCACGACTGGAAGGAAGGAGTGAGGCTGACTTCATCCAATCCATAAACCAACAAGGTTACGAAACGAAGTTCGTTCCCTTTCGTCAATCAAGTAGGTAAGCATACGAACCACTTTCGCTTTGCCTTAGACGGAGCACTAAGAAGGAGGCGGCATGGAGAAAGGGACAAAGGCGGTCTTGCTTGGCGCGAAGGCTTCTGGTTCGGGGGTAGGTACGGTACTAAAGGTCCTCGGACTTCCAGGCGGCTTTGATTTTGGGCAGCTGTTCACCGTTGGATCTCGCCAATACAGCCCCCTATGGTTTTCGTTACCGAGATATCCTTTGAATTTTTCATTGTTCCCAGGGATTTTTTGGGTAATCAGCTCCCATGCTGCAAACAGTCAAATCCGAACTCCACCTTGTCGCTCTTCTTTCTTTCCTCGTGGGCAGGAAGCACACCAGCAGCGTGCGTTGCGTGATTCCACTGTGTTTGCACTTGACTGGGTGGACAGTTGACCGGAAGAGAACTTCGATTCGCCCGGCCAGCGGGCGGGCGGCGTGCTTATCTTGTGTGACAACACTACAGAGCGAGCGGCTCTTCTAGGCGGGCGGCTGTGTGACAACACTCCAGAGAAAGCGACGCTTTCGTGTAACATGCTATGGTCTCAACGCCCTCACGAGGTAGTGATGAGTTTCACGCGCTCTCAGCCTGTGGAGTCGACGTTCCGAAGGCGTCACTGGGCAGGCCCGCGCGCGGTTAGGAAGATTGGCCGCAATCTGAGCGGTACCACCCACCCTACCCTACCACCTATAGGCGGCCGTCCATCCTACAGCCGCCCGAAAAGGAACTGCAGTGATCTTGAATGGAGATCCTACAGCGATAGATAGAATCCCCATAAAAATACCACTAGATCGAGCACCAGTGATTTCGTATCCGGTCAAAATCTTTGCTAATTGATCGAAGTGGGTAGCTCCTGTAGACCCATAGATCATGGAACAAATAGGGTGGGTAGGCCCAACCACCACACTACACGTATAGACGCGAACCCCCCTCGTAACCGTACGTGCGACTCTCACCGCATACGGCTCGCACAAAGACTCCTCAATCCTTCCCGAGCCCTTTATTCCACCTCTCCTCTCCAATCCTCGATCAAACTTGCGTTCCCCGAAGGGAAGGGGGCGAGGCGCTATGAAATGGGGGGGCGCTTCCTTCGCCTATCGTATCGGCTTGGCTTGACGAAGCGATTTGCCGCTTCTGCCTCTGACGGCTTCGCTATTGCTCCCCTATATGAAAGAAAGAGAGTGTGGTCGGCCGCCCCCCCATCCCTCACCCTACTCTTTTCTTTCCGCGGAAGTCGGTCAATTGATCTCAATTCAATCTTGAGGATCTCCTGGTGGTTCCGGAGGTCTTAGGCAAGCAAGCAGAGGGGTGTTCTCGTTATAAGAACGATGAATCATATCTTCATCCTCTTCGATGAAGTAATCGACAAATTGACCTCATCGAGCTCCACCTCATACCCATGATGGGATAATAGCAATCTCCGTTTGCTATTTGAGACGGTCCCAACCACTAAGCACTAAGAATGAACCCCATTTCCGGGTTTTGTCGACTGGCTAACATTTCACTCCTTTTGGAAGCTATATAATCTTGGTCTTGCCCAGGCTTCGAAAGGTAGAAGTGACTCCGCCCCTCTGCTGTTTGCTTCCTACGTTCTGGCTCGACAGCGGGAACGGGAAGCGGGTGAGCAGCCCCGGCTAAGGAGGCATTTCCGGCCCCAAACGAACATTTCCGCGTTTTGCGCTATAGCCCTGGGCTTACGTGTTCCATACCCCTTTCTACTCACTTTGGGGGGCTGCTGGGGGCTTGCGTGACATCCGATGTTCAATCGGAAGACCTCGCAACCAATCCCTGGTTCCACAAAATTGAGACATACGGAAAAAGGAGTGACTTTCTCACAGCGAGTGTAGCCTACACTTGACTCCACAGCGAGTGCAGCCTACGCGGAGCGAGCTTTTGCGCTTTCTACATCTACATCACATAGACAACTCCGGCGAAGAGGAAGTGCGCGCTAGCGCACTCCGGCTTGAGAGCCTCGTTCGGAGCGAGCCTACAACTGCTACGACGCCTACAACCGCGAAGCGAGCCTACATGGCCACTGTGATTAGAATTGAGATTTGTCCATTGGACCAAACCACACAGCTGGGAGTCGAACCCAACTCTTCCACGACCCGTCATGCCATGAATCGATGACGACTGAGCGAGGCTACCAATCCGTTACGTACTTAACTGAGCTTGGTCAATGAAAGATCCGCTTTGGCGTACGGTCTCACGTTGGCATGGGAAACTATCCTTCCTTGCTTTTTGATACGCTTGCTGGAGAAGGTCGGTGAAGTGCAGGAATGCTGTATGACCGAACTCGAACTCGCAGAAGTCGATCTGCGATAGTTATATCAAATTTGTTGACCATTCAAAAAGAAGAAAAGATCATGATCAGATGTTTGACTATTGAACCACTAGTTAGTTTAGTTAGTTCATAGAACATTAGGCCATTTTCATTCTTTGGAACTCACCCCCTCTTTCTTTCTTGTTAACCCCAAATGGAAATTTGACATGTATATCCCCTAGTCCATGCGTGAAGATGGAAATTGTATATGTTTTTTCCAACTTCCGGATAGAAAGAGTAATCGGCACGTCCCAATCTTGCTGCATGAACACGGGCCTTTTTGTCAGGCCCGACCTTTGTTTGACTATTGAACCACTAGTTAGTTTAGTTAGTTCTAGACAAAAAAACTGCCTACGAGCAAAGCTTTGCGAGCGCTTTGAGTGTGACTCTGTCTTTTTTTGTGACGTCAGTCTTTGCTTTGACGTGGGTTAGCTGCACAAAACTCAAAGTGCCTCTCAGGTTTCTCGATGGTCATTCGAGTCTGTTTTTAGACTAATGAAGTCAGGGGCCATGCGATTCCCAGTCCTGACTTCATCCTTCCAAAACCTCTCACTCACCAGGAAACTGACAGCACCCGTCGGGTGTGTTAAGCAAATGAACTTATCCGATGGAGAAGCAGAACTACCTGTCGGTCGCAGGAAGAAATGAGTGTGTGGAGTTGACTTGATAGCCACGTCAACAAAGAATTTCTTCACAAACCACCACAATATAGTATAGGAAAAAAAGATAGATATCCTCGAAATAGGAAGAGGACTATTGCACTAATGAGTCGAGTCTGGAAGAGGTAGTCCGAGTCTGGAGGAGGTAGTCAGGTAAGCTGGGGTTCGGCAAGCAGGGGTTCAGCAAGCAGTAGTCCAGCAGAGGTCTTCAATGAATATCCATTCAGGGCCGTTGGCAGAAATGAAAGGATGAAGAATTTAGACACAGATTCATGAGAATGAGATTTCACACTTGCTTTGAACAAGGACACTAGCTTGATTTTTTTGTATTCAATCTCTCTTTCCTTCTTTTCTTATGGCGGTTACTTACGAGATGTCATTTTTTGCATTTGGAGTTACCTAAGTATATAGTATTCTTACTTACGCATCTATTTGTTTTGTTTGAAGTCGATCATTTCCGAGATCTAAGCCTAACAAGCATTATTACAAGGCGTTTTCTATACAGATCGGATCCGTCATGTATTATAGGGGGGGTATGAAGGCGCATCCATCGAAAGCGTCAATGAGAATGACCTTCGTTTTTCAAAGAAAGAAGAAACTAAACCAAGCCCGATGTAGAAGCAATCAAGAAAGCTGCGTAGGTCAATAGTTAACCTACAGAAAAGTGAGCTAAGCCAACCAATCTTGCTTGTACAATGGAAAGCCGGTTTCTCCCTCCAGCGAAGAAAGCCAAAGGTGTGCGTTCATGAGCCCATGCGTCAGTTTCCATCAATTCCTGCCAATATCCACGCAATTAAGAACATTCATCCAGTAGCCCAAAATGCCCAAATCGCCCAGACGGAAGAATACCAAAACTCAAGGGTTGATATCTGACACCGGGAGCTTCGTCAAGAACAATAACAGCAGTCAATCCACTTCTATCTCTGGCTTTTATGGAGGGAATCCTTTTTTCTCAATCCAACATATATAAAAAGTAAAGAGGAGAAGGCATGACCAGAAGAATTGTGTGAAATAAGTGAATATGCCATCCCATCTTTGAAGTGGAAGATGAATGAAATTGCGAAACATTACCCTTACTCTTACAGGCTACTTCCAACAAGTCAGTCTTTTTTCATTCAGGGAATTTCTTTATCTATCTCTGGCTTTTATGGAGGGAATCCTTTTTTCTCAATCCAACATGCCTCAATAAAAAAGCTTCACTTCAAACTATCTTGACTTCAAACTATCTTCCTGGCTGAAAACCAGCCATAATAAGAATAACCCTTCCATCAAACTGCCAAAGAAAGTCCCAAGCCGAAATCTCACAAGTACTACCTCGCCCTGGACCATCGCAGGGCTATACCCGACAGATTTGTGATCTGGCATGAAAAAGGAAGCACGTGCATCTAAAGGCACCTTTGACTAAGATCAACGTAGTTGTATGCAAACCGTCAGCAATAGCATGATGTACCAATCAGTCCCCGGGCCCTATTGTTAATCATAGTGAATGACGATTTTCATTAATAGCATGAAACCAGCCAGGTAACCATCAGCTTTGACCAGCATGAAATGCTGGGCCATTCGTGGAAGATCAGAGTACATCGAACCCATATGGAGTCTGACCATGAGCGGACTGTATCCATTGGGCAAGGGTTCGATCCATCGCCATTTTTCTGGAGTACCAAAAGCAAGCATGACGTCATTATGAACTGCGAGTCCCAAGGTATGGAACCCCAGGAACAAGCTAGCCCAACTTTCATGAGATATGATAGCTTATTGTCTTTCAGATCTATAGAGTTCCTCTTGACTTCTGACTCAAAACCTCTAAGGAAAATTATGGTCTAACTTGCCAATACATTCTCCTCATTCTGCTGCGGATTGTCATCCCTAATGACCATGAGCAAAGGCTGAATATCCTGTCATGATTCACCCTGCGATGTCTTGGTGATGAGTATATAACGCAGCTGGAGTAGTCAAGTCTTGTGCTATTCATGCATAAGCAGGTCAAGAGTACATGTGTTGAGCTACCAAGGAAGTCAGAACCCCCAAAGAGGCGTCAGCAAGACCTAATGGAAAAGGCATCGAATTCTTTCTTGTGTCATTAAGACCTTTATGCCCGCGTCTCAATCGACCCCCGGAGGAAGATGAGCCTGACGAAGATCTTTCCTACTGTGCCCAATCCCGAAGTTAGTTCTATACATATGACCAGCAACGAGAAAAAGAAATGCAATAGCTAAATGATGATGGGCAATATCGGTCAGCCATCAACTTTGAGTTTGCGGATGGAATCCCCCGAGAAGGGTGAGAATGGCAGTTCCCGCTCCTTGGGAGGTACCGAAGTCTGACTGGAATCGGGGTGATGGGCATAAAGATTCCACTGACCTGTCAAAAGTGGCCCCAATCCTTGGGGACATCCACAAAATTCTTCCATCTGACTCACCCCTTGATCCGGGAATAGCGACATGAACGACATGTCCTGCCCAAGCCAAGGAGCTGACTCCGAAGAGCCCTGACAAATGATGATTGAGACGAGATTCGGCATTTTTGAACCATGGCTTCCATTTGGGTTGTAACCAACCCGCGGAGACAGATATTGCAGAAAGAAATAATAGAAAAAGCAGTAGACAGATCTTCGTTGGTGCGCAAGCCGATTGTATACCACCACTGAGAAAGACCGGAATAAGCAATATGAACTGGGCCGAGAGCACCCCCTCGAGTCAAAGCTTCTACAGCCGGTTGACCAAAATGAGGATCCCAAATAGGTTGAGCAATGGGTCTGACATGGTTGGGGTCCTGTACCCATTTCCTTGCCAAGCCACTGACTCAAAAATGCAAAATTATATTAGCTCACTCACTTTCTATTCACTTATGTGAACGTATAGAAAATGCTACGAGAAGGAGCAAAGCTAAACGAGCAAAGCTCAACGTCGCGAGCAAAGTGAAACGGAAGGGTCGCGAGCAAAGTGAAACGTCGCGAGCAAAGCTAAACGAGCAAAGCGTCGCGAGCACTCTTGCGAGCGCTTGAACTTAATGCAAAGCATCGCGTGCTGACTTGCGAGCGCTTAATGCAAAGCATCGCGTATATTGCGAGTGCTTTGACTTGCGAGCGCTTTGTGCTGGAAAGCATCAATTCCATAAGCCATCAGGCCTTGCTTTCCTTTCAATCAGGTTCATCCTTCCCAACTTGCATTCTCTTCCTAGTGCTTTTGGTTTTTCATCCCTTATGCCAGCTTAGAAGTTCAGTTCTTCCTTTCCTTGGCTTACTGTCTTTCCTGATGGTGAATAGCCGCTCTTTTCTTTGATAGAGGAAGGGGAAAAAAGAGATGGCATCGAAAAGGAGAAGGCAAAGGGACTAAGAAAGAGTGTCTCGATAAGGGGCTTTGAGGGAGACCATACTTTCCTTCGACGAGGATGCCTTTTTGAATCAGTCAACGTCAAGACCTGCAACAGAGCCTACCACGTTAAGGGAGAGCACCCAACTTGCTTGTTGACACGTGAGGGGAAATAGGAGTCTGAGGTGGCAGGATTGACCACGTCAGCCCTATGGTAGTGATGGTTGGTCCCACTATTCCTTCGAGTGCCTTTTGCACTTAGCGTCGGAAAGAGGTGGAGGTGCTTCTACAGCGCCCTAAAAAAACTAGGCGAACTGACTTCGGAAACTGAAACGAAGAAATTCCTACTTGACCCATTCTTCTGACTGCGCTAGCATCATCGGATACGGCAACAGAGATTCTTCCAACTTCGCTCGTTCGGGTCGGGTAGACTATTGAATTCCAACTTCGAGCTCCTTCTACTCTCAACTACCGTGTGCCTATTTTGAGCTTTTCACAGTCAAAGTCAAACGTTTGTCGGTGGCAACATCGGCATGCGTTATATAAGACTTTCCGCGCACCTGAACTACCCATAGTCTATCTAGTTACGGGGTTGCACTCAATAGTCAATCAATTCCTTTTTGCACCCTTAGTTGATGCTTTGCTTTGTATCGCACGCTTGTTATATTCGTTATTAGTCTAACTAACGGAAACTTTGAATCGTCAGGCAATGGTTTTTTTGATGTGGTTGATGTCGAGATTGGGTTAGTGTTCAGTGTTCTTTTGTACAAACAAGATCTCAAATCATGCTTTAGAAATCCAAGTTCAATAAGAAATTAATTAATGAAAATCAGAGGGAAAGCTAATGGAGCGGTGTAGTCTCGTTCTTGCTTGTTCCAAGTGGGGTTTGTGGTAGAATTGGGTTCGAATCCCATAGCCCCGATGTGGCGAAAAAGACGGATTCAACGATATATGCCCGCATTAAGATTTAAAACTTGTCGTCTACTTCCAGGAAATGTTCGGAACAGAGAACTGACAATAATACAGCGCCGCATTCTCCGAAGATTGAGGAACAAGAAGAGATCTATTAAGAGAAAGATTTATCCGAGAAAAAATCTGAACAGTTACATCAAATCACAAACTACACGAAAGTTGTCCCTTTTTTATGGTTCCATCACAGAGATGCACAGAAGAGCAGAACGAACTTCATATATCCCTTTTCCACTCAATCCAGAAACTAGATCGGACGTGATTCCGGTTCGTCTCCATTTTCGTTCAACTCTTCCTCAAGCAAGGCAGCCGATAAGTCATCGAAGGGTTTGTGTGAATAATGGAATGGTAAGCATTACTCGTTTGAAAGTGTCCCACGGTGACAAAATCTCTTTTCAATCAAATGACGCGAAAACTAGGGGGGAAGAAAGAAGGAGATCTTTCTATATCGAACTATCAGTTTATCAAATAATAGGCAAATTCCTGCCGGCTTTAGTGTGGAGAAGAACCAAAACTGAATGGTTCCGCCTACTCAAAACAAAGAGGGGGTGCCGCCTCCTACTCAAATCCCGGTTTTTGCAACAGTTGCGTTCGCGTTCTTCTATGCAAGAATCAGACTTAGAAAGAAGAAAGTTTGGATCAGAAAAAGTATGCTTAGGCAGTTCCTTCGCTGAGCACAACAGAATGAAGAGGAATTTTTATCATTTCAAATCCCTATTCCTATCGAACGAGAAAAACCGAAATCCTATTGTTAATAACGGAAATTTTTATAGTAATTCGACCTATTGCTCTGGATCCCCCCATCGGTTGACTAGGAAGAGAAGAAGAACTAAGATAGAACTACCTACTCATTATTCGGAGGTTAATCATAGAACACCAAAAGCTGTGGTATCTTATGGACCTGACATAGGTCACATCCCCCACGACATCAGATTGAAAGATCCAAACCTTCCTCTTCGGAGCAGAAACGGACGTGGCCAAAACAACTAAGAAATGATCGGCGGAGTCGCTCATAGGGACATATCTATCCGGATAGAGGATAGTCGTCATCGATTCATAGATCCATATGAGTATCTCCGATCTTCATAGGGATCCTTCTTGATAGATAACTATCTAGTTAGTTAGATAACTAACTAACAAGATAACTAACACGTTTTTTTAGGTTCTTTCTTATTAAGATGTTTCTATCGGGGTGGGGGTGACGAAAGATCTGTCCCGTGCATTGGATTTGTTGTCCAATGCATGAGGTCAGGGATGTTTGACAATACAGGGAAACGGACTTTCGATTGTTCTATGCCATACCCTACTATACTAGACTAGAGCGCTCGCCTTCAGAAGTGAGGTGGGATCGATAATCGACCGTCTTTCATTTGGATAGTGAGTAGTTTTTCGAATCTAAAGTCAAGTCAAGATGATAAATAGAACTGGAGGAGCTTGCCAGGATGACTTGGTAAGCAAGCAACCTGTTATGTAGGCGCCCACTCCCAGTTCGTTCTCTTCTTTCTTTTCATCAAAACAATTGTCCAAGATTGATTGCGTCATCGAGCACGCGACGCCAAGTTTATGAAGTCCAAGAGCGGGTTGTCTCCTCTTCTTAATGTCTCCTACTTCCTCCCCCTTTGAAGAGCTTGTTCTCTTCCCTCCTCCAACCTTTCGCCGCCTTCTTTGTTCCATCCTTCAGGGCCTTCAAAATCCTTTCGACAAGAATGTCAGACATGGTCTCTTTCTTGTTCACACTGAGAATATCAACAGTGGCACCGCCGGAATCCTCATTTAGAGTCCATCTCCTCGAAACTGTCAGCATTTCCAACCAATTTTGATACACTGGCGCAGATGATTGCCCCTCAGGCACCGATGGACCAACGCCTTCGTCTATCACCCGAATTTGTTGATTCACGGCGTCGAGTGCTTGCACTTGAGATCTCGTGACTCGACCAGTAGACGGTGATACCGCCACCTTCAGAGACGTGATCTGTTCTTATTCACTTGTTCTGGTGGCGGAGAGGTCGGCGCCTGTGTTCTGGCTTAAGGGGTCTTCCTTTCTCTTTCTCTTCTTCGGTTAGGTTGCCATCTGGGTCTCGGTCGGGGGTGAACGGTCTCATACTTGATTCACGATCCTTGCAGCTAATCCCCCATGTGCGGGACCTTCACCGTGCTTCTACAGCTTCTTCTACATAGGCTCCTCCACTTCCGGGGGGCCTTTCTTCTACACCCTTCTTTCTTTGAAAAGGAGGTTATGAAAGACCGGTATAGGTAGAACCTCCCAGGAAGGGGAGCCGCATCAAAAGAGACCCTAAACATATCTGATATGACGCATTAGCAGTCCACAAGGGTCATGCCCGGAACAGACAAAGAGATCTAACTGTGGCAACGTTAGTTTTTCTCATGATAGACGGGCTATAGGGCACAGGTTCAAAGGCGTCGAACAAGAAAGCAATCCATTCTTGCTCTTCTTTGTCAAAACCCTCCCTGCGCCACAAAAGACCCAAGCAATGCTGCTCTCATATCTGATATGACGCATTAGCAGTCCACAAGGGTCATGCCCGGAACAGACAAAGAAGTCACAAAAGAACTGCGCCACGGCGATCCGCGAATCACTCCAACGGGCATCCTTTAGGCGGCCAACCTTGATGTCCATTGTCGCAAACTTGGCTCGGAATTTTCCCACGGGCGACAACCGGTCCGGTACCCTTCGTCCACAAATCCGGTTACATGTTGAATCGGCGTCCACTTCATCCCCCTCCCTTCCCCGGCACTCTTATGACTAGAAAAGTGACTTAGCCATAACGCGTCATAACAGGCTTTGAGACCATAACGCGGTCTCGCGCTCCTTCCTTGGCAGAATCGGGATCTGCTCCGCCATACCCTTGCATTCGTAAGTGCTTCCTGCATGTCGGGGTCTGCTTCCAATTATCTTAAGGCAACTCGCCACCTGTAACGGAAAGCGTCCGCATCATCCTTCGGCGTTTTCCACTCGACGGAGGACTTCGGCTCTTTGAATGCAAGTCGTTTGGGCGCCATTTCGTCACACTCTCAGAGTGCTTTTGTGAAGATAGATACAGAAGAAATTCCATAGTGTCTATCTCTGACTATAATCTAAGGTTCCATTTTATTCTATAGATGTCCAGTCTCTAGTGGTGGTGGGACCAACCAAGATGTATGTCGTCCGATCCGACCTCAGACTCTTTCTTCCCGACCCATTCGACTCAAAGGCCGCAGCTTATGAATGTGGTGGTCTCCCTTTCCGGGAACACACGAAACAAAGATATGAACCGGGTAAATAATGGAAAAGAGAGATGTTTCTAGGAGAAGCTTTTTCTACTCCAAAAAAATCCATATGATCTACTAAAGTAGATCGGTATTTCCCATATAATGAAAGCAGATCTTGGTCCATGGAGTCCCAAGAAGGTAGGAACTCCAACCTGTACGATGCTTCTTCGGCTTTCGATATACAAGTGGGACCTGCACTATGAGCAAGCTGTGCAAAAAACCGCTTCTTTTTGGTTGGTCGAAATGGGGTGCTACTTCTACCGGGAAACCATGGATTTTTGAGTTTTCGCCATTGGTTACTGGTCGAGCCACTGGAATGGAATGAGATAAGAATCTCTGGAGATCTTTCCTCTCCGCTTACTCGTAACAGGCTTTCCCTCTGTAGAAGACTGATTCCGAATGGCATAATTGTCCGCTCTTTCAGATCCTCGATCTCCAAAGAAGACTGACTCCTCCTACTCCTCCAGATCCTTTAGGATAGGATCGTCGTTGGTTTTGAAATCCGCTCCAACGTCATGAGCAAAGCCCAAAACTCGCAAAGTGAACCGGACCCACAAAGCTTAAGCAATTTCGACGTTGCGAGTGCTTTGATCACACACCGAAGATATGATTCACTGACTGACCGAAGGGAAGGAGGGATTGACTGACTGACCGATAGGGAAGGCAGGCATGACTGACTTACCCACTACCACTAGCTTGCTTACTGACTCGGGAGCAGGAGCTC